TTATAATTTTGTCATCATCCAATTGTTTTCGAATGGGTCCATTCCGATTCAAGGGTATAAAATATCACAAAGAATCAATTAAAAAAGATTCCCTAATCCCAATTAGGAATTCATTGGGTCCTTTAGGAACAGCCCTTCCAATTCAAATTGCGCATTTTTTTTCATTTGATCATTTAATAACTCATAATCAGATCTTGGTAACTAATTATTTGCAACTTGACAGTTTCAAACAAACCTTTCAATTACTTAAATTTCAATATTCTTTAATGGATGAAAATGGAAGAATTTATAATCCCGACCCATGCCGTAACATCGTTTTGAATCCATTCAAATTGAATTGGTATTTTCTTCATTATAATTTTTGTGAAGAGACATCCACAAAAATGGATCTTGGACAATTTGTTTGTGAAAATGTATGTATAACCAAAAATGGACCGCACTTAAAATCGGGTCAAGTTCTAATTATTCAATTTGATTCCGTAGTAATAAGATCGGCTAAGGCCTATTTGGCTACTCCAGGAGCAACAGTTCATGGTCATTATGGGGGAATCATTTATGAGGGGGATACGTTAGTTACATTTCTATACGAAAAATCGAGGTCTGGTGATATAACGCAAGGTCTCCCAAAAGTGGAACAAGTCTTAGAAGTTCGTTCGATTGATTCAATATCGATGAATCTAGCAAAAAGGATTGATGGTTGGAATCAACGTATAACAAGAATTCTTGGAATGCCTTGGGGATTCTTGATTGGAGCTGAACTAACTATAGCGCAAAGTCGTATCTCTTTGGTTAATAAAATCCAAAAGGTTTATCGATCACAGGGGGTGCAGATCCATAATAGACATATAGAAATTATTGTACGTCAAATAACATCAAAAGTCTTGGTTTCAGAAAATGGAATGTCTAATGTTTTTTTGCCCGGAGAACTAATTGGATTGTTTCGGGCGGAACGAACGGGGCGCGCTTTAGAAGAAGCGATATGTTACCGAGCTACCTTATTGGGAATAACGAGAGCATCTCTGAATACTCAAAGTTTTATATCCGAAGCGAGTTTTCAAGAAACTGCTCGAGTTTTAGCAAAGGCGGCTCTCCGGGGCCGTATCGATTGGTTGAAAGGACTAAAGGAAAACGTTGTTCTGGGGGGAATGATACCCGTTGGTACCGGATTCAAAGGATTCGTACACCATTCAAGTCAACATAAGAGCATTCCCTTACAACCAAAAAAAAAGAATCTATTCGAGAAAGAAATGGGAGATATTTTGTTTTATCACAGAGAATTATTTGATTCTTGTCTTTCAAAGAATTTATGTGATAGATCAAAACAACAATGATTTGGGTTTAATAGAAAAAATGCATCTTTTTTCTTTTATCTATTTGTTATGGTTCTTTAATTTAGTAATAAATAAAGAAATTAAAAAAAGAACGAATAGAAAGGAATTAATGATTTGGGTTGTATATCAATGGCCAATCCGCGGTAGAAAAAAAAGGTTCCGTTGGAACAATTATTTATTTTAACTCATCTCTTTATTAAAAAAAAAAAGAGAAAGTGTGGGGAGAAATGACAAGAAGATATTGGAACATCAATTTGGAAGAAATGATGGAAGCGGGAGTTCATTTTGGTCACGGAACTCGGAAATGGAATCCTAGAATGTCGCCTTATATCTCTGCAAAATGTAAAGGTATTCATATTATAAATCTTACTAGAACTGCCCGTTTTTTATCAGAGGCTTGTGATTTAGTTTTTGATGCATCAAGTAGAGGAAAACAGTTTTTAATTGTTGGGACAAAGAATAAAGCAGCTGATTCAGTAGCACGGGCCGCAATAAGGGCTCGCTGTCATTATGTTAATAAAAAGTGGCTTGGAGGTATGTTAACGAATTGGTCCACGACAGAAACGAGACTTCAAAAATTCAGGGACTTGAGAATGGAACAAAAGGCAGGGAGGCTCGCTCGTCTTCCAAAGAGAGATGCAGCCGTGTTGAAGAGACAATTATCTCACTTGCAAACATATCTGGGTGGGATCAAATATATGACAGGGTTACCGGATATTGTAATCATCGTTGATCAACAAGAAGAATATACGGCCCTTCGAGAATGTATTACTTTGGGAATTCCAACGATTTGTTTAATCGATACAAATTGTGATCCGGATCTCGCGGATATTTCTATTCCGGCAAACGATGATGCAATAGCTTCAATTCGATTAATTCTTACCAAATTAGTATTTGCAATTTGTGAAGGCCGCTCTAGCTATATAAGAAATCCTTGATTCATAATAAAATCAAAAATTGACTTCCTAAACTCTATATCGGTTGCTAGATCCTGAATCTCAAAAACTAGTTAAAAATAGCTGGGAATATTATGTAATTAATTAATAATTAGTATCCTAAATAGAAAATTCAATTTTAATTTGAAATTAAAGTAGACAGGTCGAGGAAGAGATGGTTGAATCAAAATAATTTTTTTAAAGTTATATTTATGTCAGAGGACAATATGAATGTTCTATCCTATTCAATCAACACACTAAAAGGGTTATATGATATATCGGGTGTGGAAGTAGGCCAACATTTCTATTGGCAAATAGGGGGTTTCCAAATCCATGGCCAGGTATTGATAACTTCTTGGGTTGTAATTGCTATATTATTAGGTTCAGCTGCTATAGCTGTTCGGAGTCCACAAACCGTTCCGACTGGCGGTCAAAATTTTTTTGAATATGTCCTTGAGTTTATTCGAGACGTGAGCAAAACTCAAATTGGAGACGAATATCGCCCTTGGGTTCCCTTTATTGGGACTATGTTTCTATTTATTTTTGTTTCTAATTGGTCAGGGGCTCTTTTACCTTGGAAAATCATACAGTTACCCCACGGGGAGTTAGCCGCACCCACGAATGATATAAATACTACTGTTGCTTTAGCTTTACTCACGTCAGTAGCCTATTTCTATGCGGGTCTTACAAAAAAAGGATTAGGTTATTTTGGTAAATATATTCAACCAACTCCAATTCTTTTACCCATTAACATCTTAGAAGATTTCACAAAACCTCTATCGCTTAGTTTTCGACTTTTCGGAAATATATTAGCGGATGAATTAGTAGTTGTTGTTCTTGTTTCTTTAGTACCTTTAGTGGTTCCTATACCTGTGATGTTTCTTGGATTATTTACAAGTGGTATTCAGGCTCTTATTTTTGCAACTTTAGCCGCAGCTTATATAGGCGAATCCATGGAGGGTCATCATTGATTAGTTTTAGGAAGAATCTATTTTTTCGTTTAGATCCAGGTAATATATGTGTGGCTCAAGATACTCTATCAAGATAATCTATTTTAGTTAGAGCGTAAAGATATACAAATCTATACAGTCTAACGGTAATAGAAAAAAATTCGAGAAAAAGGGCGCTGTTTAGTAGAGAGGATTCCAGGTATGTGGAATCTAATGCCTATAAGTGAAGTGAATTCTTGCCGATTCGATGTTTCGAGGAATGATTCCAAAATCCGATTGAATTGAAAATAGAATAGGCGGTTTACTTTATGGAAGAAACGTATGTATATTTTATATTAGATATTGACAAGTTATATATGAACTAATATTTAATTTGTCCTACTCGAATTTCGATAGAGATACTAACAGAAGTCCTTCCTTTTCGCTTATGACTGCAGAATGAATAAAATAAAAAGAGAAAAAGATCGAAGAATGATTCGAAAAAGGAAATGGAAAACCTCAAGTTGTATTGATTCATAAAGACTCAATAAATAGGAACTAAAAAAGATGAAGTCTTTCTAATGATTCAATAATATTATTATTTCAATTTTCAATTCGAGGTTTTTAGTTATTTCGGCTGGATAAATATTAGCAATGGAATAATTAAGTCATAATGCATTGGTTGATTGTATCATTAACCATTTCTTTTTTTTTGTGTGAGGAATTTATCATGAATCCACTGATTTCTGCTGCTTCCGTTATTGCTGCTGGATTGGCTGTAGGACTTGCTTCTATTGGACCTGGAGTTGGTCAAGGTACTGCTGCGGGACAAGCTGTGGAAGGTATTGCGAGACAGCCCGAAGCAGAGGGAAAAATACGAGGTACTTTATTACTTAGTTTAGCTTTTATGGAAGCTTTAACAATTTATGGATTGGTTGTAGCATTAGCGCTTTTATTTGCGAATCCTTTTGTTTAATCCGAGAAAAGGAAAAAAATATGGATTTCTCATATTTCTTTTATAGCCTTGGACTTCCAGGTTGCTTTTTCACATTATAGTAAAATATCGCTCCTACGCAATTACTTATTCATTGCAAAAATAACCTCCGGGAAGGACTTATTTGAGGATGAAGAATTAGTGTTACCCGCTCGTTTTCTTCCTTCCCCTTCTTAGTTCAAAGAAGAAGCAACAAAGGAGGTATTTCGAAATTCCCATGAAACCCAGTACCTAATTAGTAATTCTATTCCAATAAGTTAAATATTATTCTTATTGGGAATTGGGGAATCTCAATTAAAAAAGAAATTTTATTTCGAAACTATTTTCGATTTAGAAGTAGTAAAAAAGTGAAATAATACAACGATTTTTTAGTTTATCTATAAGAGGAGATCATATGAAAAATGTAACCGATTCTTTCGTTTTCTTGGGTCATTGGCCATCCGCCGGGAGTTTCGGGTTTAATACCGATATTTTAGCAACAAATCTAATAAATCTCAGTGTAGTGCTTGGTGTATTGATCTTTTTTGGAAAGGGAGTGTGTGTGGGTTGTTTATTTCAAGAATAGGTTGGATTCAACCAACTGTACCTCTTTTTTGTTTCTAATTAGAGCGAAAGGTGCATGATTTCACGAATGACTTCTGAATCTGAATCAATAATAAAATAATCATATGTAAGAACCATAGCATTTCGTGATTTGTTGGTAAATATACTTTGATTCTCTATCAACCAATAATGTGGAACTATTAACAAACATGGTTAAAACTAAAATTGTTTGAAGTCCAAGCACAGCAGGGTATTCTTTCTACCACTA